AAGCAGATCCATAAAAGATATATGCTATGAATAGACCAAAAATTGCTAAACTTACAGAAGAAATTGCATTAGTGAGAAATTCATATGAATTTATGGAAGAATTTGAATTTTCCTGGAACAAGTTTATTGAAGGAGTTAGCCACTTTGATAATATGGTTAACTCCAATATTCTATTATCTTTTACTCCATTATCAAAAGGGATTCCTATGGATCCAATGAACAAAGTAAAAAGTAGTAATATAAGAAGAGGAAATAGCATAGTATTTCCCGTTTCATGAGGATAGACAAAAGTGTTTTTAGCCCCAAAAGGAGTACTAAAGGATCCTATCTTATTTCTTGTATTAGCAGGAATTTTGGGTATATTTTGTGAAAAAAAAGAAACTCCACTCTTCATTGTTGATAAAACAAAATCCGTATTGACTCTTTTGGATATACTTTTTCCCCATAAGGATATTGAATACAACGAACCTTCTTTAGTACTACTGTAATTTTGAAAATGAACACGCAAATACCCATCAAAAGTAAGTAAATATATCCGAAACATATAAAATGCAGTTAATCCTGCAGTAAAAGAGGCTATTATTCCAAAAAAGGGTGAATACAACCAACTATTACTAAGGATTTCATCTTTGGACCAGAAGCAAGCAAGAGGTGGAATACCACAAAGAGAAAGTGTACCACATAAAAAAGTAGTTCTTGTAATTGGAACGTATTTTCTTAAACCACCCATAAGAACCATATTCTGACTTTTATCTGGTGAATATCCAACAAGAGGTTCCATTGAATGAATAACAGATCCGGATCCTAAGAACAATAAAGCTTTCGAATAAGCATGAGTGATCAAATGGAATAAAGCAGCTTGATAAGAACCTATACCTAGAGCTAACATCATATAACCCAATTGAGACATTGTAGAATAGGCTAAGCTTCTTTTAATATCTCTCTGAGCAAGAGCTAAAGTGGCTCCTAAGAAGAGTGTTATTGTACCTACTAAAGAAATGAAACTCATTATCAAGGGTAGGGATATGAAAAGAGGAAGAAGTCTAGCTAGAAGAAAAATCCCCGCAGCAACCATAGTTGCTGCGTGTATAAGAGCCGAAATGGGAGTGGGTCCTTCCATAGCATCAGGTAACCATACGTGAAGAGGAAATTGTGCAGATTTTGCAACTGCACCAAGGAATAATAAAAAAGCACACAAAGTAGTAAGTAAGGAATTAATCCCATTATTAGGAATCCAGTTATTAGCTATTTTGAACAAATCCCGAAACTCCAAACTACCCGTTATCCAAAAAAAACCTAAAATTCCTAATAACAGACCAAAATCGCCTACACGATTAGTTACAAAAGCTTTTTGACAAGCACTCGCTGCAATTGGCCGCGTAAACCAAAAGCCTATCAATAAATAGGAACACATTCCGACAAGTTCCCAAAAAAAATAAATTTGTATCAAATTGGAACTAGTAACCAATCCCAACATGGAAGTATTAAAAAAACTTATATAAACAAAAAATCTCAAATATCCTTCATCGTGAGACATATAATCGTCACTATAAATAAGAACTAAGATTCCTACAGTAGTAATTAGTATTAACATAATAGACGTAAGGGGGTCGACCAAGTATCCAAATTCTAAGGAAAAATCATTATTGATGGTCCAAGACCATAGATATTGATAGATAGAACTTCCATTTATTTGTTGAATAGACAGGTGAAGTGAGAATACCATAGCTATACTTAAGAGTAAAATACTAGGAAAAGCCCATATGCGACGAAGATTTTTTGTTGCTGTGGGAATAAGAAAAAGTCCAAATCCCATTGACATAATAACTGGAAGTGGGAGAAGAGGAATTACCCAGGCATATTGATATGTATGTTCCATAAGAAAAGAAATAGCAATTTTTAGTTTAAATTTATAGTTCAATTTTTCTATAAAATAAAATTGTTTCCGATTCACCAAACCTATTCTTATCTCTTTCTAAAGGAATTAAAAAAACAAAATAAGAAAAAGAAAAAATACTGGAATTCTGGATTTTTCAAATTTCTCTCATTAAAATATTCCAAAATTAAGAATGGGTTTAGTTACTTAAATTCAAAAAGTGAATCAAAGAATTTCGGTATCTAGTTATTAGTAAAAAAAAAAAATACAAAAAAAGATTGAATAATTTTACTTTCTAATCATTTTAGTATTTCTTTCTGTTAAAATAAAAGAGCTCTCTTGTTTCGTAATTGATTGATTGAATTCCAAAGAAAACCTATATTTATAGGAAATTCTCGAATATTGCTTATTTCATATAAAAGGAAATCCTAATGACTAGAATTCTCTAAGTTTTAGAATGTCTTGTTTAAGAGACTAAGTATTTTTTTTTATTGGAATTCAATTGTGGAATAGCTTTCTGAACTTAATTAACTATCTGAATTGAATTTTACCTTCTTTTTATCTCCCCCTCTTATATGAGGGCTTATCCCCCATACCATATATTTATATATGGAGTATATTTGATATATAAATTGATTTAAATAGAAAATCTTAAAAAACTCTTGTCTTATCCACATTAGACAAAATGAACTAAAGAAAAATTTAGAATTTAAGTATCTTTCAGTATCATTTAAGTATCTTTCAGTATCTAAGTATAAATACTAAGAAAAAACAGAAAGAAGGATTGATTTGCGCCAATAGATGTCTTTCACATACAACTAGAAAAAAGTAATTCCCTTTTTGAATGGCAGTTCCAAAAAAACGTACTTCGATGTCAAAAAAGCGTATTCGTAAAAATCTTTGGAAAAAAAAGACTTATTTTTCCATAGTACAATCTTATTCTTTAGCAAAATCAAGATCATTTTCTAGCGGCAACGAGCATCCAAAACCAAAAGGTTTTTCTGGGCAACAAGCAAACAAATAATAAGATTTTGAAATAATCTGAATTGAACTATCCAAAAGAAATTCCAATTATTTAATATGAATGAATAATTCGGATTAATTAATAAATGTACTTTTATGTGTCGAATTCCTTGGTACAATATTCTTAGAACGAATCCCTCCATTATCATTATATAGAACAAAAGTTTTTGGTATATTGTGTCCTCAGTATTCTTTTCCTATCAAAGTACTTTTTTTTATTTTTAATAGAATCCTCGTTTTTACGAGGATTCTATTAAAAATAAAAAAAAGTAGACTATTCTTGCAATAGGACTTACAACCTCTACCTAATCTTATCCAAAATTCCCATATAAATGGGTTTAGGACTGGTACATCATATTAATAAGAGTGTAAAGGCTTTCATTCTATAAATTTTTCTAAAATACAAAATTCATTTCATTGTAGTTAATGATGAACTTCTAATGTTCCTAAATTCTATGGCCTCTCCCAGTCTCGACGATTCACGATAAAATAACTATTATTCTTTTAAGTTAACTATTATTTTAAATTAGCCGCCATGGTGAAATTGGTAGACACGCTGCTCTTAGGAAGCAGTGCTCAAGCATCTCGGTTCGAATCCGAGTGGCGGCATTCTCGAAAAAGAATACAATAAATTAGAAAATGGATTCAATTCGAAATTTCCAATTTTGTAATGGGACCTTATCGTTATGCTATTTGCAACTTTAGAACATATACTAACTCATATCTCTTTCTCAACCATTTCAATTGTGATTACGATTCATTTGATAACCTTATTAGTTCGTGAACTTAGGGGATTACGTGATTCGTCAGAAAAAGGAATGATAGCTACTTTTTTCTCTATAACAGGATTTTTAGTCTCTCGTTGGGTTTCTTCGGGACATTTTCCATTAAGTAATTTATATGAGTCATTGATCTTCCTTTCATGGACTCTGTATATTCTTCATACTATTCCTAAGATACAGAATTCGAAAAATGATTTAAGCACAATAACTACGCCAAGTACTATTTTAACGCAAGGCTTTGCCACGTCGGGTCTTTTAACTGAAATGCATCAATCCACAATACTAGTACCTGCTCTACAATCTCAGTGGTTAATGATGCATGTCAGTATGATGTTACTAAGCTATGCAACTCTTTTGTGCGGATCCTTATTATCCGCCGCTCTTCTAATCATTAGATTTCGAAATTCTTTCGATTTCTTTTCACTAAAGAAAAATGTTTTTCTTAAAACATTTTTCTTTAGTGAGATTGAATATTTATATGCAAAAAGAAGTGCTTTAAAAAACACCTCTTTTCCCGTATTTCCAAATTATTACAAATATCAATTAACTGAGCGTTTGGATTCTTGGAGTTATCGTGTCATTAGTCTAGGGTTTACTCTTTTAACCGTGGGTATTCTTTGTGGAGCAGTATGGGCTAATGAGGCATGGGGATCCTATTGGAATTGGGATCCTAAGGAAACTTGGGCATTCATTACCTGGACCATATTTGCAATATATTTACATAGTAGAACAAATCCAAATTGGAAGGGTACGAATTCCGCACTTGTAGCTTCGATAGGATTTCTTATAATTTGGATCTGCTATTTTGGTATCAATCTGTTAGGAATAGGTTTACATAGTTACGGTTCATTTACATTACCATCTAAATAATTACATAACATAAAACCTTCAGGTTTTTTCCTTTTTTGTTTGATTTGAGAACCCTTTGAAAAGATGTTCAAGGGGTTCTCAAAAATTCGAGATAGATCTAATTAGACTTTTTTACTTTTTTCTGAATTTTTTATTGTTCCACTCTGGAATATAGAGCGGACTGGTTAAAAAAAGAAAATCCTATTTAGTATAATAATTGGATAATAGAACCTCTACCCTATCAACGGATAGAGAGAGAACAAAATCTGGATAAATACCAATTCCTATTACTGGTAAAAAGATACAGATTAAAAGAAAGAGTTCCCGTGGTCCAGAATCTACAAAATTTTTGTTTGGAACATGAAATAGCTTGTATCCATAGAACATCTGGCGTAACATAGATAATAAATAAATAGGAGTTAATATCATTCCTATTGCCATTACAAAAGTAATTAGCATTTTTGGCATTAACATAAATTTAGGACTAGTAATTAGTCCAAAAAATACTACTAATTCTGCAACAAAACCGCTCATTCCCGGCAAGGCAAGAGAAGCCATTGAAAAGCTACTAAACATGGTAAAAATTTTTGGCATTGGGATAGATATTCCCCCCAGTTCTTCGAGATAAACAAGACGCATTCTATCACAAGCCGTTCCCGCCAAGAAAAAAAGTGTAGCACCAATAAATCCATGAGATAATATTTGTAAAATAGCTCCATTTAGTCCAATGTTGGTTATGGAACCAATTCCTATAATTATGAAACCCATGTGAGATACGGAGGAGTAGGCTATTCTTTTTTTGAAATTTCGTTGACCAAGAGAAGTTGAAGCTGCATAGATTATTTGCACCGCTCCTATTATTACCAACCAGGGGGAAAATAGATAATGAGCATGTGGTAACAATTCCATATTGACCCGAATCAATCCGTATGCTCCCATCTTTAATAGAATTCCGGCTAAAAGCATACATGTACTGTAATGCGCTTCCCCATGGGTATCTGGTAACCACGTATGTAAAGGTATAATCGGCAATTTGACAGCATAAGCAATAAGGAAGCCAAAATACAGTAGTATTTCTAATGTTGTAGGGTATGATTGATTAATCAATCTTTCTAAATCTAATCCGGGTTCATTGGAACCATATAATCCCATACCCAGAACTCCAATTAAGAAAAAAATGGAACCGCCTGCAGTATACAAAATAAACTTGGTAGCTGAATACAGACGCCTCTTTCCCCCCCACATGGATAAAAGTAAGTAAACAGGAATTAATTCTAACTCCCACATGATAAAAAAAAGTAAAAGGTCTCGTGAAGAAAATAATCCTATTTGACCGCTATACATTGCTAGCATCAGGAAATAGAATAATTGCGAATTCCGAGTAACCGGCCAAGCCGCTAAAGTAGCTAAAGTAGTGATAAATCCTGTCAATAAAATAGATCCTAATGAAAGTCCATCGATTCCCAATCTCCAGTGGAAATCGAAAACATCTATCCATTTAGAATCCTCCTTTAATTGGATTAAGGGATCCTCCAATTGGAAATGATAACAGAATGCATAAGTCATTAGAAGGAATTCTAATAAACAAATAGCTATAGTATACCACCTAACGATTTTATTTCCTTTATGAGGTAAAAAGAAAATTAATGAACCTGCAAATATCGGCAAAACAACAAGTATTGTTAACCAAGGAAAATAACTCATGATAAAGTAATAAAGACAAGATACGTTTTGACCAGAAAAGCCCATGCTCGATTATTTCGAGCACAGGCTTCTTCGGTAAAGAGGAATCAGACGATTCAAGTGGAGTTTTTTGTAACGTATCAATAAGATAGAGCCATGCTGCGGGTTGTTTCAGGCCCTAAATAAACGCGGACACTTAAAAAATCCGTTGGGCAGGCGGATTCGCATCTCTTACAACCCACACAATCTTCGGTTCTCGGCGCGGAAGCAATTTGCTTGGCTTTACATCCATCCCAAGGTATCATTTCTAATACATCTGTTGGGCAAGCTCGTACACATTGAGTGCATCCTATACATGTATCATAAATTTTTACAGAATGTGACATTGGATCTCTAAATTTTCCTTTTCAACATAAAAATTTTCGATCTGGTAAAAATGAAATTAGTACTATATAAATTAGATGTATTGTAGACACCAGACGAAGCAATGGTTTATCCAAACTTTAACAAATAATGCAATATATTTCGTAATCTGTTTGTGAGAGAGCGTGAAAAGAGCCAAGAGACTTGAATTTAAGGCTTCAACAGTCATAATTATACGAATTCTACATATTAATTCGAATTAGCCAATAAATTGGCTATCATCTTTTCAATATAAATTATTGCAATATTCAAATTGCAATATCAATGAATTGCAAAAATGCAATATTCAATAAGTAAAAAACAATATTCTGAAATAACCTACTCAAAAAATGGATATTATTAAACACTAATAAGAAAATAAGATTAGATTTCTATTCATCTTAATGTTTCTTATTATTATATATGCGCCTTTGTTTAGAGGATTCTATGTCTAATTATTCAAAAAATTGGATTGATTGATACGAGTTGATTTCCTGTTACGATGGATGGAAGAAAGAATGGATAGTCCAATAGCTGCTTCAGCAGCCGCAAGGGCTATAACAAAAATTGCGAAAATGTCTCCTTTTAATTGGCGACTATCAAATAGATCAGAAAATGTTACGAGATTTAGATTAATTGAATTCAGTATAAGTTCAAGACATATTAGAGCTCTAACCATGTTTCGGCTTGTGATCAATCCATAGATACCAATCGAAAATAAATAGACACTCAAAAAAAGTACATGCTCAAACATCATTAACTAACTCCTTATCAATCTCGATTCATTTCAATATGAGGACAAGAATTGAACCGATTCAATTAATTAGAATAGAACAATTACACAACAAAAGAGAAAAGCAGGTATTTGTTGTGTTGGCAGTAGATGGGTTTTGCTAAATCAAAATTGTGATTCTTTAGTTATTTATTTTATATTTGAAATTCTAAGAATTTTGACTCATTCTAAGTATTTCTTATTGTCGAGCCATAGTAATTGCACCTATTAAAGAAACTAGAAGAATTAGGGAAATGAGTTCAAACGGAAGATAAAAATCGGTTGCTAAATGAATCCCAATTTGTTGAACGTTATTTATGAGACCCTGTTCTACTATTTGGTTTGATCTTGTAGTCCAAAGAATTCCATACCACGACGTATCTGGGATAGTAGTCATTAGTGAAAAAGGAATAGTTATACAAAGGAGTAAAGTAAACCCATCTCCAATAGTCCAATAATTCTTATCTTTAGACCACTCTGAGCCGTTTACAAACATTACAGCAAATATGATCAAGACATTTATGGCTCCCACATAAATAAGAAGTTGTGCGACAGCTACAAAGTAGGAATTTAATAAAAAATAGAATAAGGATATACAAACAAGAACTAATCCCAGCGAAAAGGCAGAATAAATTGGGTTGGTAAGTAATACTACTCCTAGACCTCCTAGTAGAAGAACAAATCCCCCAAATAGCACAAGAATCTCATGTATTGGTCCAGGTAAATCCATTATGGATAAGAAGAAATTTCTAGTATAAAATTTTTCATGAACTGACTAAAACTAAAAGATTCAAGGAAGGAAAAAGGTATTAGGATATTTTTTTGTATATGCATATAAGTTGTTAAGCAGTAGTTATTCTTTTTTCGTTAGAGTTAGTAAAAATGGATTTTTCTAATAAAAAAATCCTAATACCTAGTAATCCGTAATCGTTCTTGAATTCCAAGATTTTTCTTCGTCTATTTTACTTTGAGGCGAATTCCTAATTGTTTGAATTGTGTAATCTCCCATTATGGAGATTGGTAACCGACTCAAAGCAATTTGATTGTAATTCAATTCATGACGATCATAAGTAGAAAGTTCATATTCTTCAGTCATTGATAAACAATTTGTGGGACAGTATTCAACACAGTTACCACAAAATATACAAACTCCGAAATCAATACTATAATTAAGCAATTGTTTTCTTTTAATATCCTTTTCAAATCTCCAATCCACAAGGGGTAGATCTATCGGGCATACGCGAACACATACTTCACAAGCAATGCATTTATCAAATTCAAAGTGTATTCGCCCCCGGAAACGCTCCGATGTAATTGATTTTTCATAAGGGTAGTGAATCGTTATAGGTAAACGATTTGTGTGGGATAAGGTAATTATTAAACCTTGACCAATGTATCTTGCGGCACGTATTGTTTGTTGACCATAACTAATGAACCCAGTTAGCATAGGGAACATATTCTAAATCTATATATGAAAAAGGTATGTTTCTTTCTCTTGTTTGAGAGAACTTTTGTGTTGAAAATATTCTTACTGTTATTGTATTCTTATTTATAGTGAAACTAGTTGGGAAGAAGTTGTTAATAAGAGATTGCCCAGAGAAATAGGTAAAAGAAATTTCCATCCAAGATTTAATAACTGATCCATTCTCATCCTGGGTAAAGTCCATCTTATTGTGATAGAAATGAAGAGAAATAAATAAGCTTTAGTTAATGTAATAAAGATACCTATTACCATTTCCAAAATTCCAATTATTTTATTCATTTGGAAAAATCCAAAAAAGGATATATAGGGAATAGAGAAATTCCACCCGCCTAAGTATAGAACAGTTACAAATAAAGAGGAAACTAATAAATTTAGGTAAGAAACAAGATAAAATAAACCATATTTAATACCAGAATATTCGGTTTGATAACCTGCTACTAATTCTTCTTCTGCTTCTGGTAAATCAAAGGGTAATCTTTCACATTCTGCTAAAGAAGAAATTAGAAAAACTAGAAAACCTATAGGCTGACGCCAAAGATTCCATCCAAAAAAACCATATTTGGACTGTGCTTCAACTATATCAACTGTACTTGAACTATTAGATAATCATAGTCGATGATAACATCACAGTTCCCACCGCTATTCCAAAACCGTACATGAAACCTTAGCTTCATACGGCTCCTCTATGATCAGAAAAAAGGAAAGGATTGTTTCGTTTCGGTATTATCCCCTGGGCATAGATAGAATTAGGTAAGATAAAATTGATTGGAAAGCCCAAAATTAGACCAAAGCAATTACGTCTGCTAGAATAACAAAAAAGCGCTTCCGAATTGATCTCATCCTTTATATAATATAATTTTTCTTTGTTCGGTAATAACTTAATATTGGAATAAATCACTCGTTATAGCAATTAATAAATGGAAAGAATTTGGCATTAGTTCATGAGGAATTCTGTATGAATAGGGATAAAGGAAGGAAAGAATAAATAAAGATCCTTTTTTGTATTGTATTCCATATCTTTTGTCCTATTCTTCTTTCCCCGGGAGGGGTTTAAAAAAAAAGAATAAAGGGTTAATTCGTTCTTGATAGCCATTTCCTTAACAAGTGAATGGGAACATACTCTAGACCGGAATCTGAAGAAAGTACTGCTTGATCATTTCCACCAATTTCAAGTCCTTATTATGATTCCTTTTATGAGGAAAAATGTCTAATGATTTAGATTCTCTCATTACTAATCCTGTATGTACTTTAGTGTTCCTAATCCCTCACTAACTTTTGATGGATTGCCTTATGGTTATAAGTTTAAGTTTTTAAATTATAGTAATAACTCAAAATATTCTAGTAATGGAATTCCATATGGCGAATCCTTTATTCTTGCCCGCTTCAAGATATGATGACTAATTAAACAATCTCAACCTTGGGGTAAAGAGTTTACACTGCTTATGTTTACTTGAACTTTTTTCTTGTACGTAGGAAATGAGATTTTGTATTTTTACTACAAATTAATAAGCTGTTTTGTTTCACTCATATAGCTATCGAGTTTCACTTACCAACGCGAATACAGAATAAGCAAAGGAAGATAAGCATTCAATGTATTTTAGAGGAAAAAGATCCTATTTTAACGAATCACACGTAGAGATATTGCTAGTACACAAAAAGTTAATGGTATTTCATAACTAATAGATTGAGCAGCCGCTCGTAGACCGCCTGAAAAAGAATATTTATTATTTGAGCTATATCCTGCCATGAGAAGACCAATAGGAGCAATACTTGAAATCGCAATCCATAAAAAAACACCAATACTAAGATCAGCTAAAACAAAACGATATCCCAAAGGGATAACTAAAAAACTTAATAAAATAGATATGACTGCTATAGAGGGACCAATGCTAAATAAAGGAATATCTCCTCGGGATGGGAGGATATCCTCTTTTAAAAGTAGTTTAGTTCCATCTGCTATAGCTTGAAGCAGTCCCAGGGGGCCAGCATATTCAGGACCAATACGTTGTTGTATCGATGCGGATATTTCTCTTTCTAACCATACAATTACAAGTACTTCTATTGTGATTCCCAGTAGGAGGGCCAAAATGGGTAGGATCCATATAAGTCCGTAGATTTCTTTTAATAATTCCGATTTCGAAAAAGAATTGATAGTTTCTACCTCTACCCTATCTATTATCATTTCAACGATCAACTTCCCCCATAATGATATCTATACTACCTAATATTGTCATGATATCAGCCAATTTCATTTTTTTAACTAGCTGAGGAAGAATTTGCAAATTAATAAAACCCGGTGGACGAATTTTCCATCTCCAGGGGAAAAGACTATCATCTCCTACCAGATAAATTCCTAATTCGCCTTTTGGGGCTTCTACTCTTACATAAAGCTCTTGCTTTGATAATTCAAAATTGGGCGAAGGTTTTTTACCAAGAAATCGATATTCAAAATCATTCCATTCGGGATTCTTTGCTTTCTTAAAGCGTCGGGCTTCCAAATTCTCATAAGGTCCTCCAGGAATTTTCTCTACAGCCTGTTGAATAATTTTTATGGATTCCCTCATTTCACCGATTCGTACTAAATAGCGAGCTAACGAATCTCCTTCTTTTTGCCATTGGACTTTCCAATCGAATTGATTGTAAGACTCATAAGGATCGATTTTACGAAGATCCCATTGTATTCCAGAAGCTCGTAACATTGGTCCCGATAAGCCCCAATTTACAGCTTCTTCTCCGCTAATAAAACCGACTCCTTCAACTCGTTCTAAAAAAATAGGATTCTGTGTAATAAGTTGTTGATATTCAACAACTCCTTGTAAAAAATAATCACAGAAATCTAAACATTTATCCATCCATCCATAAGGGAGATCGGCAGCTACCCCTCCGATGCGAAAGTAATTATGCATCATTCGCATACCTGTAGCAGCTTCAAATAGATCATATATCAATTCTCTCTCTCTAAAAATGTAGAAAAAAGGAGTCTGTGCCCCGAGATCCGCCATAAAAGGTCCAAGCCATAACAAATGAGAAGCTATACGGCTCAATTCTAACATAATTACTCTAATATAGCTGGCTCTTTGGGGTATTTGAATATTCTCCAAGAATTCTGGTGCATTTACCGTTATTGCTTCTGTAAACATAGTAGCTAAATAATCCCATCGTGTTACATAAGGCAAGTATTGTATAATACTTCGGTTTTCCGCAATTTTTTCCATTCCTCTGTGTAAATACCCTAATATGGGTTCGCAATCAATAACATCTTCACCATCGAGAGTAACAATCAGTCGAAGAACACCATGCATTGATGGGTGTTGAGGACCCATATTGACTATCATGAGATCTTTTCTTTTAAGCGATAGACTCATATCCTTGTTCTTATTCTTTATTCCATGAAAATGGATTATTCCATGAATTCCTCAAAACGAGGCTCATCAAAATGCAAAATCTAAGACTACTATAAGACTACTAATAAAATAAGAAAAAAATTCGAACGATTAAATTACTTCTCCCGAATATCCAACTGACTGATTAATTTCTTATAACGTACTCTATTTTTCTTTGCCAAATAAGCCAGCAAACGTTGACGTTTTCCCAAAAGTCTTCGTAGACCTCTTTCCGATGAAAAATCTT